AGCAATCGACATGATATATTTGCTCACATTCCGGGCGAAGGTCATAATTCGCAGGAACATTCTATAGTCTTAATAAGAGGAGGTAGAGTGAAAGATTCGCCAGGTGTGAAATCCCATTGTATTCGAGGAGTCAAGGATTTGTTGGGAATTCCGGATCGAAGAAAAGGGAGATCAAAATATGGTGCAGAAAAACCAAAATCGAGATGAATGGAAGATGCCTCTGTCACTCTTTTTTCTCCAATTTTCAGTACGAAGTTACTGGCTCTAAGAAGGCAATTGCGCCTTAGCCCATGGACTGATACGGAGACTACTCTACAGGGGAAATCTCTTACTCGACTAGAGCGGATCCCGAGACTTCACCCGTTCCTTTAAACTGTTGGGCACTACATTCTATAACGAGAATCACAAGGCCGGTCAACAAGGAACAACCTGGCAGAGTGTCCTGAGATAACAAGGCAAAAGTGAGAACGCCCAGTGACGAGAGTGGCGACATACGAGGATCTAACCTCGACCAACGAGAGCGTAGCTGCTCGACCTCAGACATAGGGATTCTCGGACCGGAACAAGGGGATTCGCTCGACCGAAGGGAACGATGCGTAGCGCCATAGGGAGAACCTAGCGTAGCAGAGCCAGTCGCGACCAAAAGTAGATAGCTCTACGCCTCTGCCGAACGAACGAAGAGCTGCCTAAGTACGGTTAAAGAAAGTGAAAATGATAGGTAAACAAAAGATAGAACAAATGCGACAGAAAGCGTCAGAGCTTCGAAAGCCTGAAATTGAGTGTCCTTGAAATGAGCCTGTCGTATCCTTCCCAATCCAAGACGACAAGGCGGTAACAGAACTACGGCAACTCCGGAACGCATCATGCGGTTTGTTTCAAGGCATGGGTTATGGTCTAGGAGAACTCATGCGACTATTGGCGTTGGGGAAGCCATGCGTTAGGTAAACCAACCGCACGTTGCAAGCGAAGGAGTGAAAGCTACTCGACTGTAATGTAAGGGGAGGACCTACAACGAGTTGCGGTTGCTTCGCAAGCCTATATTAAGGTCTAGCGTTATCGTCGTTGTGGCGCTTGCCGTAGTGGTTGTTGCTAGTAGTTAGGACCACTACGAGTTGTCGTTACCATAGTAGGTTGTTAGGACCACACCACTCGTCGTTATAGCACCAGTCCTTTTTGTTCGGCGTTAGGGGGCCCCACGAGTCGTCGCTAGCGTCATCGGTTGTTTTGAACACAGATCGGTCACACTACTGGTTGTTTGGAACGCTAAGGCCGAAAGGCAGGCGGTCGGGAACACTAAAGGCGCTAGCCCTAGCAAGAAAACTTCGTTAGCGCAATGGCTTTCGCTCCTTTGCCCTATGCCTTTAGTCTGCTTTGAATGATCATTTATTTAACTCTTCGAAGGTGGGCGAAGTACTTCAAGGGATTAGATGGAAGGAACCTCTGCCAAGAATGGAATGCAGGGATTTGGGGCACCTCCTTATTTAGCTTTCAAGCGGGAGAGGACTTCTATAGAGTCATTTATGTTAACCCCTGCTTTGTGGTACTATCTCAGTCTAAGGCTTTGGGAGCCTGCATTTGTGGGAGCTGAGGCCACATTCACTACCATCGCAGTCTGGGTCCAACTGGGAGGTCTTCCCATTTTTCTTCTATTACATGACCAAGGGGAATCTTCGCGTGGACAAAGAGAGAGAAGAGAGGGCTATAGGTCAACCTTATGGTTATGGATAGCGTAGCGTAAGGACGGGATAGGAAATATAAATGCTCAATGAAGCGCTCAAGAGACCCTACATCCTTATTGAGCAGGGCTAGTCAGCGCCTTCCCTTAATGAAAGACGTGGTAACCGTCTTTACTTTAAGGATGAGGGGAACGTCTCTTTCAAAGCTTTAGTGCGGTTTCAGCGGGTTGTCGTTTCAAGTATGCCGTTTTGGTGGTATGACCTCACCTGACACATTAGCGGATTCACCTCCAGCATCAGTTCCAATCCAAGTGTGCCTTCTGCCTCGACAACACCAGAATGACAAAACAAAGCCATTTCTGGAATCTAGTGTTAGCCAACGATCGCTGGGACGCAGTGCATCAGCCAAACCCTTTTGACGTGAGGTTCCTTTCTTCAAGGCCGATTTGGGGGGTCTTTTTCGATAGTTCACCCCGACAAGTGTGTATTCAATCCGCTTCACTCACGTTACAAGCGCTTCCTGAATTACAGCCATCCTTGACAACCGTTTGAGAGTTCTAGCATGACGACGGCCTTAAGGGAAGGCGGTAGGTGGCCACGGTAAGCAGCTTGTCCAATTGTGCATGCCTTATAAAAGTTCCATTCGTTGTGACCCGGCACGACGTTAGAGCGAGCTCGCCCCGAAGTACACAAAATACCGGCTGGTACAAAGCAGGTCAGGAAGCTTGACATGACAGAAGTTCGAGTCGAACCAGACTAGCAGATAGTGGGGCGATTGGGAGTGAGGGCAGTGGAAGGGCTTGTAAGGCAGCTGTAAGGGAATGAAAGCGCGTAGTCCCTCGAATCTTCCTCGGTCCACAACTATAGAAGGATCTTGATTTGGCTGTACCCCCACCAGAAAGACGTGTTTTCCATTTTTGAAATAAGGCAAGTAAGCCTCTTTGTCCCTCCCGGTTCGGCAGCAGAAGCATTCTCAGCTCCCGAAGAAGATGAAGCTACCGAGATAGGAATTAGGAGCGGCCGAGAAAGCTCTTGAGAAAGCCAACAATTCTATCCGGATCTTGATTCCGAATATCTTAGATCGAACATCACAAGCCTTATCACCAGAATTCACAACTCACTCCCGACTGAGAAGAGGCGCCTCCGTCCAACCTCGAGAGTCTTGAATGCTCCTTCCATCCAAGCATGATAGTAGATTTTATGGTCAGAACTCAATCCCGGGATGGTGAATTAGACTCAGCCTATGCTGGCCTTATACATCCGTAAATATTCTTAAATAATAGGGCCACGGCCGTGGCGTTGGGCAGAAAGCCGATGATTTCGACGAGGCCCTTCCCTTTAACCCGAACAGCCAGATTCATTACAGGTCATCCCCTACCTCCGAATCCTTTGACGGACACCAGAGAAGTTAGTTCTTCGCCTATCACATTGGTCGACTTGAACTTCCCTCTAGTCCTAGAATCACTACCTCTTTCTCTGATGAGAAAGTCGTAGGTGAAAGCGGGCCTTTCACCCATACTCATGAAAAAATGGGGGAGCTTACTTATCCATTTCGAGATAGTTGCTACCTATATGTTCTGATTCATTTACTACAAGAAAGCCACTATTCCCTCCAAGCGTAGGTCGAGATTGAAAGGCAAGAAGGAGTGTTCAAGCCGTAGATGGTTCCCGGTTATGCCTGTTTCCTCTCTTCCATTGCTTTACTTCATAATCATAAGGAGACTAGGTTATTCTCATTCCTGCTTCAGTCCATCAATGCAGGCGGTTAGACTCTTGCTATAGATTAGGGCCTCTATCGTGCTATTCTATACATAGGTAGGCGACAAAGACAAGGGATCTCTCTCGCTATATAGATGGTTGCTGCTTGCGAGAAGCGTCTCTTCCCTTTCAAAAAATTGAAAAAAGAAAGAATTTTTCCACAGGTATTCTACGCTCGCTCTCTACTCCCCGAAAGCTCACTCACAATCTATGGCTCACTTAGGGCTAGAAAGATAGGCTTCTTCATACAAAGCCAACCGGGAACCCTATTTCGACAGATCAAACTAGCTAGGATCGAGGATTCACGCCTTCCCTTCCGCTTACACCATTTCTTTGTGAAAGAAGTTAGACGACACAGTTCTTTTTACTATGACTTTCAAAAAGAGTTGCCTTATCTCGGTAACGGGGTCTGTTGATTCGGAATCGTGGGATGAGTAGATGTAACAGATGATGAATCTTTCTGTGAGATTCCAGGTATTAAATAGTTCCTTCCCGCGTCAATTGCCAATTCTTGGTCATTGAGATTCATGGGCGATTCGGATGTTTATTTAGGTTTGGAACCCTATATTTCTTTTTTCCCCTTTCAAATAAAACGAAATGCTTTAAGTTTTTCTTTTTGGAATCGTGTTAGGTCTAATTCCTATTACTTTTTGGCTGAATTATTCGTCACTGCATATTTACAAAACAGGCGCGGCGATCAGTTGGACCTTTGAATCATTAACATCTCTTTTTTTATTGACTTCCTCCTTTTTTTATCCGCAGGAGGTTCACTTCAGGTTGCTGTTCAAATGAGTGAAGTTATTGAATTCTAATTAGACCTAACAAGAACAGAATCACGCTCTGTAGGATTTGAACCTACGACATCAGGTTTTGGAGACCCACGTTCTACCGAACTGAACTAAGAACGCTTTCTTATCACAGTAGATACGACTAAAAAGAAAAGGATTCTTTTTGTACCCCCAAAACTAAACATGCATAAAGTCTCAGAAAATGAAAATGATGTATGTCCGAATCGATCTCAATGGATCCCTCGTGACTGCCCAGAGGAGAAGAATAGGTAGGGATGACAGGATTGGAACCCGTGATTTGACCCAAAACAAAGGCGCTACCAAGCTGCGCTACATCCCTTTCATTTGGTCTACAGTGTCATTGTAGAGAATCCCTGCCCTGTTTTCCACAGCGGCAATGCACCTCCATCGATATTTAATTATCTTGCCATTTCTTCTTTATTGATTTATATACTCATCATCATCCCGCCGATCCCACCAACGCTTTCTTACTTATCTTAGGAGCAAGGTTCTAAATAATCAGCCCTTTGATTTGAATAAGCGAGGCTTTCCCGATAGAAAGATTTGCCTGTGACAGAGATCCCAATTCCGTGTATCCGGTTAAGCAAGCCCCGCCGCCAGCTTCCACCCAGACAAAAAAAGTGAGCGCCTAGCGCGAAAGGTTGCTTTACTAAGTAATATAAACGTTAGCGCTTTAGTTTGTTTGATTGCTCGTTAGTTTCGTTTTCAAAAAAAAGGGGCGGAGCTTGAAGAAGCGAGCCTAGAGTAGCAGCGCAGC